ACTCATTACTATTTCAACACACAACAAGGAATTTTACGCATACTTGCTGTGTGTCGAAGACTAGGAAGTCGAAGAGTTCCCCCTAGAATCATTTGTTCCCCTCCTTTATCTTTTCTTTTCGTTGTATTCCCCAGTATCTAGTCGAATTTGATTCTCGAATAGAAAACTTTTAATACACTCTATGCCATTGAAATAGCATATGATAATAGTGACATCATTCCAATTTCGATTGGAAAAAGGTGAAAAATCATCTTTGCAATATAGTTATTATAACTAAGAATGTAGTACAAGTAATTCCGGACTTCTCATAGATGTAGAAAAAGCGTATAAAAAAAAAAAGAACCTTTTCATATTTATTTCTTGGTTATCCAAAATTGTCAAAGAATTGTCAACAAAATTTTTTTGGATGTTACGAATTTGATGTTGATAAATCCATGAATCTAGAAATTCATTTCGGACAGTTGAACCTTCTCGAACTGTTTCTTTTTAAGAACCAAAAAGATTTGTGCTAAAATAACAGATGCAAAGAAGAACAAAAGGCCTTGTACGCGCAATGGGTCTTGAAGTACTATTTCTGCATCTCCCTGACCAAATCCACCCACATTAGGATTACTCGTTAACGGTTGATCAAGTTTGATAGATTCACCCTCTGAAACAAGAAGTTCTGGACCTCGAGGGATAATATCAACCACTTCGCGTCCATCTGAGGCATCCACTATGGTTATTTCGTATCCGCCTTTTTCTTTTCGTAAAATTTTCTTTACTATACCTGCTGCTGTAGCATTATAAACTGTATTATTACTCTTGCTCCCGTCAGGATAAATCTGACCCCTTCCTCTGTTACCACCTACGTATATCGGATATTTTAAGAAGTGAACATCTTTCTTAGTAGCAGGGTCTGGGGAAAGAATAGGAAAGGTGATTTCACTATATTTTTGCCCAGGAACAGGGCCTATCACAAGAATATTTTTTTTATTGGGGCGATAGCTCTGAAAAGAAAGATTGCCTATCTTTTCTTTCATCTCGGGAGAAATACGATCGGTTGGGGCTAATTCAAATCCCTCAGGTAAAATAAGAACAGCCCCTACATTCAAACCCCCCTTTTTGCCGTTAGCAAGAACTTGTTTTAGTTGCATATCATAAGGAATTCGAACAACTGCCTCAAATACAGTATTAGGAAGGACTGCTTGTGGAACCTCAATATCCACGGGCTTATTAGCTAAATGGCAATTGGCACATACAATACGCCCAGTTGCTTCTCGTGGATTTTCATAACCTTGCTGTGCAAAAATGGGATATGCGTTTGAAATGGATGATCGAGTTAATATATATATTATGAGCGATACGGAAATGGATCGAGTAATCTGTTCTTTTATCCAAGAAAAGGTATTTCTAGTTTGCATGGTCCAATCGTTGATCCAGAAAATTTCTACAATAAATTGGGTAGGTTGCTAGTATAGTTCCCTATCCACGATTCTGTTATTTACTTTACTGAAGTAAATTTACTTTAACTGAAACTGAAATAATATTACTGGAATATGGGAGGAACTCCCCGCCTTGGCTGGGTACAAATAGAAAGAGTAAATCCGATTGATTTAAAATGCTTTGATTATGTCCAAAGTAAGAAACATTCTAATTATAAATTATAATTGGATTAATGTCTGTATATTTTTTCTTTTCAGTCATTCATTGAATGATAAATCACTACAAGCGATGGGGATACACGATTTAAATAACGGAAAATCCAATATTTCAAAATTGTATCTAGAATGACTGGAAAAGTAGAAACAAGACCAGATATAATTTGATCGTTATGAGCAAATCCAAAATCTTTGTAGATAGAGCCAATCATTAGTTCCCAACCGTGAGGCGAATGAAATCCGATACATAAATCAGTTACTAAAAGAATAGAAAAAGCTTTTATTGTGTCGCTTAAGTTATATAAGAATTCCTGAGTCCAAGAGTTAAGACGAATAAGTTCTTTATTCCCCAAAATAGAATAACCACTTAGAATAAGTAAACAGATTATATTTGTTGAGAAGTCCAAAATCATCTGGATACAATCCTCATTGTGCATCTTGATCAATTGCATCGTTTCATTGTGGATTCCTATACGAAACTTTTGTAGATGTGTTTCGGGGTATTCCTTTATCATTTCGTCCAACAGACGGAGTTCCTCTAATTCGATAAATTTTTCTAGAAGACTCTTTTCTTGAATATCATTCAAAAAAGTTTCAGATTGCTTAATATTCCACCAATTAGTAATCCAAGATTCCAGACTTTTTTGAAATGATAGAGAGATCCACCAGGGTAAAAATACTATAGATGCAAGATATAGAAAAGGAATAAATGCTTTCTTTTTTTCCATTTTTTTTTCATCTATAAATTATTAACGAACCCATCGCGTTCGTCGACTCTATGCGATCTAATACTTTATTTCTATCAAAATGAGTTCTTTTACAAAGTATCGAATCCATGAATCTATTCTCTGTTTTTTTTTTTTTTTTGTGATTTGATAATTAGTCTTTGAATCTTGAAAGAATCCAAAAATAGAAAAAGAGTCTACTTCGAATTTGAATGAAGAAATAAATAAAAAAAAAAAATAGTGTTTCCAGATATTGCAATTGGTCAAATTCGAAACAATTCCTTCATTTCTTTCGATGAATACGTGGCAGAGCCACTTCAATTTTCAATTAATGAATATTATTTTGATTTCAAGACGAGAGAACTCACCTTCTACAAAAATATCAAATATTTAGAAAAATTTCACACCTTACCCATAGCACAAAATAAAGAATTGAGGATCTGAATGTAATGATCAAAAAGAGGTGGCAAAACAAAACCGAATTTGGATAATTTAATATTTAGATAATTTAATTAAAATATCGTTATAATTATAAGATATAAGAAATCCAATTGTTTGATCATTAAAGAGAACAAAAGAAAGGATAAAAAGAAAGATTGCTAAAAAAGAGAAAAAATTTACATGATTTTTTGTATTGTATCTAACCTATCAATTCCAAATACTCGGCTTAAAAAAATTGATTTATTTCTATTTTTTACTTTTTTTACTGAATTGAGTTGAGTAGATTTCCATACGAATAAAAGACTTCTTTTTGTAGACAAATTTAGAGACAAAAACAGTTTTCCTTTTTGGTTGTTCTGTATACGTCTGCTTTGACCCGAATAGGTATTCTGATGAAATTTCCGTTAAGGTATGCCGTAGAAAAATAGGATTGTAGAGTTTTTATTTTACTCCGAGCTAAGAATAAGAAAAGAAAGGGTTCATTTCAAAATACTTCAATCGGTACACGCAAGAAATAGGCCAATTCAGCAGCTTTTTGTTCAATTTCTCGTGGAGTCAAATTCTCATCAGTACGAGTCAAGGGAATGGCCCCCTGACCTCTGATTTCCAGATAAAGGACACGACGAGTATAAATACCCTCTTTAAGTTCTATTCTAATAGACTGAATATCTTTTATAAGAAATCGAAGGAAGATGCGACGATTTTTTCCAGGAAATCCCCAACGAAAAATACATACTATTCCTTCTTTTCTATCGAATCGATCATAACCACTACCTACATTCCACAAAATTGTACACCACAAATAGGAGCTAATAAAGAGTCCTGCGATCCCATAGAAAGACATCACGATCCCTTGCGGAAAAAAAATTATTTGCTGTGGGGGAAATAAAGATATCAAATTCCTACCAAGATAGCTTGAAATTCCAACCAATAAGAAACCTAATGAACCTAAAAAAAGGATAAATGCCCAGCAGAAATTACTTATTTTTCGGGATCCCGTTCTAAGTTCTATCCATATACGTTCTGATCGCCAATTCATACTATATCTGATTGCATTTAATTTGAATTAAAAGAATACCAAAAATAAATTTTACTTTCCTTACTCTTTTTGTTTCCGATGTAACTCTCATCAACTAGTACTATTCTGGTGTGAATCTTTACTTTAAATTAGTTAGATCGAAGATAATAAACCCTATATCATGTTTCCACATGCGTAAGGGCTCTTTCATTTATGTTCGGAAGAAATCACATGGTATACCATTTTGCTAAATCGATATCCGTGTTATGATTCAAGTCTAAGTCTTGAAAAATGAGATTTGTCCTACAAGATCTAAACAATCTTGTTTTTTTGAACGTGAAGAAATAAAGAAGCCATTGCAATTGCCGGAAATACTAGGCCTACTAAAGGCACAAAAATAGACGGAAAGTTGATAGTTGTCATAAAATGGGTACCTCGATTTACTATTTTACTATATCGTACCTGTTTGTTATATTTTTTTGTTATTACGTTATTATATTAATTAATTAGAATCTTCTATAGAATATAGAAGTGAGTATAGCATATAATAAGTGCAAAAAATGTCGAACTAAAAAAAATCGACTTTCTACATACTACATATAATATACGCTAATCGACTTTACTTTATTATTCTTCATCTTTTCTTATTTTTTTTTTGTCTTCTAATAATTCAAAAAAGAAAATAAAAAAAAATAGTAAGAATAAGGTTTTTTATAACTTAAAAATTAAATTTCCAAAGGATTCTAATCAATCTGATCCAAGAGGTTAAGAAGGGAACATGAGATTTGTTTTATTTGACTAATTTCACAGAAGGAAAAGAAAGAGGTCGTTCTTTTATCTTGTTGATAGAGGTTTCCTCATTAGTAATCGGAAATATAATGAATATAATATATATAATTATTCACATTTTTTGATTCTTTCTATTCTACAATTAGAGTGTCGCCAACCAAAAACCCCCATTCTTCTGGTTTTTTTTTGATTACAATAAAACAAAAACCAAATACTTTATTTAATTTAGACAAATAATTGACCTTAATGTTCGGCTTGATTTTGATTCAAAGGAAAAAAAGCGTGCAGCTGAAATAACTCACTTAGAACGCCTTTTAAAAGATTACGTGGTACGATTGGATCGAATAAACCCTTATGGAATAAATATTCGGCTGCTTGTGAACCTTC